ATAGGCATGAGTGATCAAATGGAATAAAGCAGCTCGATAAGAACCTATACCTAGAGCTAACATAATATAACCCAATTGAGACATTGTAGAATAGGCTAAGCTTCTTTTAATGTCTCTTTGAGCAAGGGCCAAAGTAGCCCCTAATAATAGTGTTATTACACCTATTAACGAAATGAAATTCATTATATAAGGTATGACTATGAAAAGAGGAAGAAGCCGAGCTACAAGAAAAATTCCTGCTGCTACCATAGTAGCAGCGTGTATAAGAGCCGAAATAGGAGTGGGTCCTTCCATAGCATCAGGTAACCATACGTGAAGGGGGAATTGTGCGGATTTAGCAACTGCACCGACGAATAATAAAGAAGCACACAAAGTAGCAAATAAAGAATTGACCCCATTATTCTGGATTAAGTTATTAGTTATTTCGAACAAATCCCGAAATTCTAAACTACCTGTTATCCAATAAAAACCTAAGATTCCTAACAATAAACCAAAATCCCCTACACGATTAGTTACAAAAGCTTTTTGACAAGCACTTGCTGCAATTGGTCGTGTGAACCAAAACCCTATTAATAAATAAGAACACATTCCCACAAGTTCCCAAAAAATATAAATTTGTATCAAATTGGAACTAGTAACTAATCCCAGCATAGAAGTATTAAAAATACTCATATAAGCAAAAAATCTCAAATATCCTTGATCGTGATACATATACTTGTCACTATAAATAAGAACCATGATTCCAACAGTAGTAATTAGTATTGACATAATAGAAGTAAGTGGATCGATCAAGTATCCGAACTCTAAGGAAAAATCATTATTGATGGTCCAAGACCATAGATATTGATAGATAAAACTTCCATTTATTTGTTGAATAGACAGATTGGCCGAAAACACCATAGCTATACTTAAGAGTAAAACACTAGGAAAAGCCCACATGCGGCGAATGTTTTTTGTTGCTGTCGGAATAAGTAGAAGTCCAAATCCTATTGACATAGTAACTGGAAGTGGAAGAAAAGGTATTATCCACGCATATTGATATGTATGTTCCATAAGAAAAGAAATTCTTTTTTTTCTTATAATTGCAAATTGTTTCCGATTCACCAATTCTTATCTTTTTTATCCTTTTAGAAAGGAACAATAATAATAATAATTAATAAAAAAAGATATGAAAAAAAGTCAAATATTGGAATTCTCAATTATTCTGATTTTTTCTCAGATATTTGAAATATTCCAAAATTGACAATTGGTTGATCAAAAAATATGACCAAATAACTATGTAATAACTATGTCAAATAACTATGTAAAGTAAAGGCAATTATCTAGTAATTATTTTACTAACTAAGAAAAGATTAAAGGAATATGAGATTTAAAAATAATTTTATTACTATTATTTTTTATTAGATTTTTATATTTTTTTTTTGGTGATTTTGGTGATTAATAAACATATTACATATTATATAGTATAGTAAATTATAGTATAGTAAATATAGTAAGGAAAAAGAGTTACATCAAAAAAAGAGTACTTTTTTTATTCAAATATGGATCATAGTATCTATATTTGAATAAAAAAAAATACCTAGTTTTTCTAGTCCATTTTGGGAGTGGAGTAATTACCTAACTTGTTGTGTAACTGATTAATTGGATTTCAATCCAATAAAGAAAACTTATGTTTATCGGAAATCTTATGATACTCCTTACTTCGTATATAACTGAAATAAAAAAGAACTTTGGTTACCTAAGTAATGGAATGTCTTATTTAACAGATTAAGTACTAGTTCTAATTGGAATTTGAATTATGGACATAGCATTCTGGACTTAATCAATTTTGATTTTCCCTTATTTTCTTCTATTTTTTTCCCTCGTGTCATTTCATTTATATATGTGATGTGTGATGCGCGCGTACATATTGATATATATATCACATATATATGTATATATAAATATATTTGTATTATATATATTTGTATGTTAAAGTAAAAAAAAACAATGTATATTATATTAAAAAAAGTATATTAAAAAGATTATCCACATACACGGAATAAGTATAGATAATAACTAAAAAGAACGATCCTTTTTGAAGAATACATGTCTTTCACATACAACGATAAAAAGAGGAATCCCCTTTTTTTGAATGGCAGTTCCAAAAAAACGTACTTCTATGTCAAAAAAACGTATTCGTAGAAATATTTGGAAGAAAAAAGGATATTTAGCTGCAGTAAAAGCTTTTTCTTTAGCGAAATCGGTTTCCACCGGGCATTCAAAAAGTTTTTTTGTTCGACCGACAAACAAATAATAAAGTCTTAGAATAATCTCAATTGATATAGCCTAAAGAACTTAAAATTTTGTAAGATGAATGATTCACATTAACTAATGTATTTTTCTGTATTGTGAATTTCTCAATATTAGTTAGAACTCACTGCTGTGATATTGTGATATATAGAATAAGAGTTTTTTATATATTGGGTTCTAAGTATTTTTTTTCCCTATCACAATTGTACTTTTCACAATAGAAAAGTACAATTGTGATAGAGATTGAAACTCTTTTGTTATATCCCAAAACTGAATTTAATTGGTTTGGTAAATGTTATCATAAATTCGAAATTTAATGCGCAATAAAGAATATTAATACTTTTAATATACTAAGGTATCGAAATATACTAAGGTATAGAAATCATTAGAAAAATACAAAATTCTTTGTATTTAATGATGAAATTGTGATAGATATGAAATCCTAGTTATTTGATTTTGTTCATTGAAAAAAAAAAATCAATCTTTTTCATTTGAATCCATGAAATCGGATAAATGAAAAACAAATCATAAAAAAATAGAGAAAAAGACAATTCTGAGTTTTATACCTCAACTGAGAAAAAACTATTGAGTTCCAACTGTTTGGAGAGAACTTAGTTTCTAGTACGTGAAAGTTGATTGTTAAAAAACCCATGACGATACTACCAAAGTAGGTATTTTATTGAAGATTCAAATATTTAAACCACAAACCAGTCTTTATTCATCGATTCTAATTAATGTTTCCTAAACTAGATTGAATCCTTGAATCTCGACGATTCACCATGAATTGACTATTATTATTTCAAGTAAGCCGCCATGGTGAAATCGGTAGACACGCTGCTCTTAGGAAGCAGTGCTAAAGCATCTCGGTTCGAGTCCGAGTGGCGGCATCTTTTAAAAGAGATACAATAAATCCTAAAATGTATTAAATTCCCGATTTCCAATTCTGTAATGGGACCCCTTTTATGATATTTGCGACTTTAGAACATATATTAACTCATATCTCTTTTTCGATCATTTCAGTTGTGATTACGATTCATTTGATGACCTTATTAGTCCACAAAATTGTAGGATTACGCGATTCGTCAGAAAAAGGGATGATAGCTACTTTTTTCTCTATAACAGGATTATTAGTTTCTCGTTGGATTTCTTCGGGACATTTTCCATTAAGTAATTTATACGAGTCATTAATCTTCCTTTCATGTAGTTTCTTCATTATTCATATGATTCCCAAGATACGTAACCTTAAAAATGATTTAAGCACAATAATTGCACCAAGTACCATTTTTACTCAAGGCTTTGCCATGTCGGGTCTTTCCACTGAAATGCATCAATCCGCAATATTAGTACCTGCTCTACAATCTCAGTGGTTAATGATGCACGTAAGTATGATGTTATTGAGCTATGCAGCTCTTTTATGCGGATCATTATTATCAGTCGCTCTTCTAGTCATTACATTTCGAAAAAACATCGATATCTTTTGTAAAAGCAATAATTTCTTAATTAAGTCATTTTTCTTTGGTGAGATTGAATATTTGAATGAAAAAAGAAGTGTTTTTAAAAACACTTCTTTTCCTTCATTTCGAAATTATTACAAATATCAATTAACTGAGCGTTTGGATTATTGGAGTTATCGTGTCATTAGTCTAGGGTTTACCTTTTTAACCATAGGTATTCTTTGTGGAGCAGTATGGGCTAATGAGGCATGGGGATCCTATTGGAATTGGGACCCCAAGGAAACTTGGGCATTTATTACTTGGACCATATTCGCGATTTATTTACATACTAGAACAAATATAAATTGGAAAGGTACGAATTCGGCACTTGTAGCTTCTATAGGATTTCTTATAATTTGGATATGCTATTTTGGGATCAATCTATTAGGAATAGGTCTACATAGTTATGGTTCATTCACATAAACATCTAATTGAATAAACTACATGAAGAATACATAAGATAAAAACATCGTCCCATATATAACGAAAGTTTGTTTTTATGAGTTTTTGAGAACCATTAAAATGGGAATGATTCCTTGATTCAAACGGTTCTCAAAAACGCGAGATGTATCTAATTACAATTCTTATTCATTTTTTTTTCTTTTTTCATTATACAGTACAGCAAACAATTTTAAAAATATGAAATTCAAAGAATTATAAGACTTTCCTTCCGTCTCATTAATGAAACACACTATCTATGATAATAATTGGATAGGATAGCGTGTACCTTGTCAACCGATAACGAGAGAACGAAATCGGGATAAATACCAATACCTATTACGGGTAGAAAGATACAGATTGAAAGAAATAGTTCTCGTGGTCCAGAATCCAAAAAATGGGAGTTTGGAATATTAAATAGCTTGTATCCATAAAACATCTGACGTAACATAGATAATAAATAAATAGGAGTTAATATCATTCCAATTGCCATTACAAAAGTAATTAGCATTTTTGGCATTAAAAGATATTTTGGACTAGTAATTAGTCCAAAGAATACTACTAATTCCGCAACAAAACCACTCATTCCTGGCAATGCAAGAGAAGCCATCGAGAAGCTACTGAACATGGTAAATATTTTTGGCATGGGGATAGATATCCCTCCCATTTGTTCGAGATAAACAAGACGTGTTCTATCACAACTCGTTCCCGCCAAGAAAAAAAGTGCAGCACCAATAAATCCATGAGAGAGCATTTGTAAAACAGCTCCATTGAGTCCCATGTCGGTTATAGAACCAATTCCTATAATTGTGAAACCCATGTGAGATACAGAGGAATAGGCTATTCTCTTTTTTAAATTACGTTGACCAAGAGAAGTTGAAGCTGCATAGATTATTTGTATCGTTCCTATTATCACCAACCAGGGAGAAAATATAGAATGAGCATGGGGTAATAATTCCATATTGATCCGAATCAATCCATATGCACCCATTTTTAATAGGATTCCTGCTAAAAGCATACATGTACTGTAATGTGCTTCTCCATGGGTATCCGGTAACCATGTATGTAAGGGTATAATCGGCAATTTGACAGCATAAGCAATAAGGAAGCCAAAATAGAATATTATTTCCAATGCCACAGGATATGATTGATTAATTAATCTTTCAAAATCTAATGTTGGTTCATTGGAACCATATAAACCCATACCTAGAACTCCTATTAAGAAAAAAATGGAACCCCCTGCAGTGTACAAAATAAACTTTGTAGCCGAGTAGAGACGTTTCTTTCCCCCCCACATGGATAAAAGTAAGTAAACAGGAATTAATTCTAACTCCCACATGATGAAAAAAAGTAAAAGATCTCGAGAAGAAAATAATCCTATTTGACCGCTGTACATTGCTAGCATCAGGAAATAGAACAACCGCGAATTTCGAGTAACTGGCCAAGCCGCTAAAGTTGCTAAAGTAGTGATAAATCCTGTCAGTAAAATGGGTCCTATGGAAAGTCCATCGATTCCTAGTCTCCAGCGGAAATCAAAAACATCTATCCATTTAGAATCTTCCTTCAATTGCATTAATGGATCATCCAATTGGAAATGATAACAGAATGCATAAGTCGTTAGAAGGAGTTCTAATAAGCATATACATATAGTATACCACCTCAACATCTTATTCCCTCTATAAGGGAAAAAGAAAATGGAAGAACCCGCGAATATCGGTAAAACAACAAGTATTGTTAACCAAGGAAAATAACTCGTGATAAAGACAAGATACGTTTTGACCAGAAAAGCCCGTCCTCGAAATAATATATTTTTTCGAGGACGGGCTTTTGTCGGTAAAGAGGAATCACAAATGATTCAAGTGGAGTTTTTTGTAACGTATCAATAAGATAGAGCCATGCTGCGAGTTGTTTCAGGCCCTAAATAAACACGGACACTCAAAAAATCTGTTGGGCAGGCAGATTCACATCTCTTACAACCTACACAGTCCTCGGTTCTTGGCGCGGAAGCAATTTGCTTAGCTTTACATCCGTCCCAAGGTATCATTTCCAATACATCTGTGGGGCAAGCTCGTACACATTGAGTACACCCTATACATGTATCATAAATTTTTACTGAATGTGACATTGGATCTATAAATTCCAGTTTTGAACATAAAAGATTTTCGATCTGGTCAAATCAAACAAATCAAATTAGTAGTAAATGAATCATATAAGTAGTAAATGAATCATATATTATATATTGTAATATTGTAGACACCAGACGAAGCAGTGGTTTATTAAAATTTTAACAATCAATATATTTCTTAAATCAATCTGTTTATGAGAAAAGGTCAAGAGACTTTGATTTTCGTTTCAACAATTATGATAATACGAGTTGCACATGCGAATTCCTATTAATTGGCCAACAAATTGGTCATCATTATTTCAATATAAATATGAAAATGCAATTCCATTTTCTTAAATTGCATTCAAATTCAATAAAAAAGAGTATTTCTATAAAATAGTATTTCTAGAATTAGATATTTCTATCTATTATATAATATTATTAACTAGATAATATTATATAGTTAATTATATAAAAGATAATATTAAATGGATTGATCACAAGTCGAAACCTAGTTAATATAATAACTATTTATTTTATTTGAAAAGTCTTATTGGAAAATAATATTATTATTTTGTTTTTTATTGTAATATTTTTTATTTATTATTTGTATTTTCAATTTCGAATACAAATAATAAATAAAAAATATTACAATAAATAATATAAAATAGCATGATGATACTATCATATCATATTATGATAATATCATATCATATTATGATACTAATATATATTATACTAAATATATCAAATAGTATTATATACTAAATATAATAAAAATATACTAAAAAAAATATTATATACTAAACTAAAATAGTATTTCAATTCTATTAAATATTTTTATGTGTCGTTATTTAAATTATCTATGATGATTATGACTAATTATTCAACAAATTCGATTGATTAATACGAGTTGATTTTCTGTTACGATGGATCGACGAAACAATAGCAAGTCCAATAGCTGCTTCAGCAGCTGCAATGGCTATAACAAAGATTGAGAAAATGTCTCCTTTTAATTGGCGACTATCAAATATATCAGAAAATGTTACGAGATTGATATTAACCGAATTTAGTATAAGCTCAAGACACATAAGCGCTCTAACCATGTTTCGACTTGTGATCAATCCATAGATACCGATAGAAAATAAATAAACACTCAAAAAGAGGACATGCTCGAGCATCATTGACTAACTCCTTATCAATCTCGATTCATTTCAATATGAACAACAATTCAACCAATTCAATTGATTAGAATAGAACAATTACACAACAAAAGAAGATATTGACGGTAGATAGATTTAACTATCAATTTCTATTTATTTAGAATTTAGTTAGAATTCTAAGAATTTGGAATCATTCTAAGTTAAGTATTTTTTATTGCTTATTGCCGAGCCATAGTAATTGCACCTATCAAAGAAACTAAAAGAATTATAGAAATGAGTTCAAACGGAAGATAAAAATCTGTTGATAAATGAATCCCAATTTGTTGAACGTTATTTATTAGGTCCTGTTCCATAATCTGGTTTGATCTTGCAGTCCAAATAATTCCGTACCATGACGTATCTGGGATAGTAGTAATTAGTGAAAAAAGAATAGTTGTACAAACCATCGAAGTGACCCCATCCCCAATGGTCCTCAAATTGGAATTATTGGAATATTCTGAACCATTAATGAACATTACAGCAAATATGATCAAGACATTTATGGCTCCCACATAAATAAGGAGCTGTGCGGCAGCTACAAAATAGGAGTTCGATGAAATATAGAATAAGGATATACAAACAAGAACCAATCCCAACGAAAAGGCGGAAAAAATGGGATTGGTAAATAATACTACCCCCAGACCCCCTAATACAAGAACTGACCCCAGAAATACAACAAGAATATCATGTATTGGTCCAGGTAAATCCATTATGTATAAAATAAAAAAAAACATTAACTATTTCATGACCTTACTTTAACTTTACTAAATGGTCCAGGAAAGGAAAAGGGGTTACCCTATTTTTTTTTCTTGTATATAATTCTTTTTCTTGTATATAATATTGTATATGATACATTTAGAATTGAATTGAATTTTAATATGGATTAATGTAGACATAGATAAAATTATCGGGCCAATCCTACTTTATTTATATTTATCCGAAAGAAAAAAAAGGGAAAAGAGGAGTTGGAATATGTAGTTGAAATTTGATATTTCGAAATCATCACGAAAAATATATTCTCAGTTTAAATCAAACAGTGATTCTCAACAATCAATAGTTATTAGTTTTTATTTGTAGTTACTGACTACCAAAAATAAAAAGCTTGGACCCTTTATATCAAAAAAAAAATCTTAGTAATTGGTAATTGTTCTTGAATCAAAGGGTTTATCTTTGTCTATTTTTAGTTGAGTGGAATTCATAACTGTTTGAATTGTGTAATCTCCAATTATTGAGATTGGTAATCGACCCAAAGCAATTTGATTATAATTCAATTCGTGACGATCATAAGTAGAAAGTTCATATTCTTCAGTCATTGATAAACAATTTGTTGGACAATACTCGACACAGTTACCACAAAATATACAAACCCCGAAATCTATACTATAATTAAGCAATTGTTTCTTTTTAATATCTCTTTCAAATCTCCAATCAACAACGGGTAGATCTATCGGGCATACACGAACACATACTTCACAAGCAATACATTTATCAAATTCAAAGTGGATTCGACCCCGGAAACGCTCTGATGTGATCGATTTTTCATAAGGATATTGAATAGTTACAGGTAAACGATTTGTGTGGGATAAGGTAATTATGAAACTTTGACCAATGTACCTTGCAGCTCGTATTGTTTGTTGACCATAATTCATGAACCCAATTACCATAGGGAACATATTCTAGATATATATGAAAAAATTGACGTTTCTTTCTCTTGTTTGATAGAGATTATGAATCTAAAATATTGTTATCATATTCTGTTATTTATAATGAAACAAGTTGGGAAGAAGTTGTTAATAACAGATTACCTAGAGAAATAGGTAAAAGAAATTTCCATCCAAGATTTAATAACTGGTCCATTCTCATCCTAGGTAAAGTCCATCTTGTTGTGATAGAAATGAAGAGAAACAAATAAGCTTTAGCTAATGTAATAAAGATACCCATTGTCATTCCAAAAATTCCAGCGATTTTATTTATTCCGAAAAGCTCAGGAATGGATATATACGGAATAGAGAAATTCCACCCACCTAAGTAAAGAACTGTTACAAATAATGAAGAAACTAATAAATTTAGGTAAGAAGCAAGATAAAATAAACCGTATTTGATACCCGAATACTCGGTTTGATAACCTGCTACTAATTCCTCCTCCGCTTCTGGTAAATCAAAGGGCAATCTCTCACATTCGGCTAGAGAAGAAATTAGAAAAACAAAAAATCCTATAGGCTGACGCCACAGATTCCACCCCCAAAAACCATATTTTGACTGTGCTTCAACTATATCAACTGTACTTGAACTGTTAGATAATCATAGTCGATAATAACATCACTGTTCCCATCGCTATTTCAAAACCGTACGTGAGACCTCAGCTTCATACGGCTCCTCGATGGCTACAAAAAAATGTAAGGATGGGTTCGGTATTATCGCCATCTTTGGGTAGATAGAATAAAGATACATCGGAAAGTCCCAAATTAGACCAATGGGATTCTGTCTGCTAGAATAAGAAAAAAAGTGCTTCCGAATTGATCTCATCCTTTACAATAAAAATTTCTCTTTGTTCGGTAATAACTTAATATTTCAATAAAATACTCCTTATATCAATCAATACAAAATAAAAAGAATTAGGCATTAGTTCATGAATCGTAATAAGAATTCGATATGTATGAATATGGATAGAGAAAAGAATAAATAAAGATCCTTTTTTTATTATTCATTCAATTACTGCATTCCATTTCTTTTTTCCTGTTCTTCTGTCTCAGAGGAGGATACTAAAAAAAAAATAAAGGATTAATTCGTTCTTGATAGTCATTTCTTTAACCAGTGAATAGGAGCATACTCTAGATCGGAATCGTAGGGAAGTACTACTTGATCATTTCTACCAATTTCAAGTCCTTATTATGATTCGTTTTATGAAGAAATACCTCTTTTTTGATACCTTACATTATTCCCATTACTAATCCTTTGTGTACCTTGGTGTTCCTAACCGTCCACTGACTTTTGATTGATCCCCGGTATAGTAATACATACGATACTGTAGTAGAAACTGCATACAGTTGATCTTTTGTTTGTGCCCGCTTCAAGATATGATGACTAATCAAAAAATCTCAATCTTGGGGTAAGCAGTTTATACTGTTTATGTTTACTTCAACTTTATTCTTGTACATAGGGAATGAGATTTTTTCTTCTTACTACAAATTTATAAGCTGTTTAGTTTCACTCATATAACTATCTGGTTTAACTCATCAACCCGAATGCTGAATAAAAAAAATGAAAATATCTATTCAATACATTGAACCTCTTTCTTTTTTCTTTTATTTCTAGAAGAGAGGTTCAAAGTTCATATTCCAACGAATCACACGTAGAGATATTGATAACACACATAGAGTTAATGGTATTTCATAACTAATAGATTGAGCAGCAGCTCGTAGACCACCTAAAAAGGAATATTTATTATTTGATCCATATCCTGACATAAGAAGCCCAATAGGAGCAATACTGGAAATGGCGATCCATAAAAAAACACCTATACTGAGATCGGCTAAAACAAGACGATACCCAAAAGGAATTACTAAATAACTTAGTAGAATTGATATGACCGCTATAGACGGCCCCACACTAAACAAACGAATATCTCCTCGAGATGGGAGGAGGTCCTCTTTAAAAAGTAGTTTAGTTCCATCCGCTATAGCTTGAAGAATTCCCAACGGACCAGCATATTCAGGCCCAATACGTTGTTGTATCGCTGCAGATATTTCTCTTTCTAACCACACAATTACTAGTACCCCTATTGTGATTCCCAATATAAGGGTAAAAATGGGTACAATCCATATTAGTCCATACACTTCTTTAAAAAATTCCGATGTAGAAAAGGAATTGATAGTTTGTACTTCTGTTGTATCAATTATCATTTCAACGATCAACTTCTCCCATAATGATATCTATACTACCCAATATCGTCATGATATCAGCCAATTTCATTCTTTTAACTAGCTGAGGGAGAATTTGCAAATTGATAAAACCGGGTGGACGAATTTTCCATCTCCAGGGGAAAACGCTATTATCTCCTATCAAATAAATTCCCAATTCTCCTTTTGGGGCTTCCACTCTCACATAAAGTTCTTGTTTCGACAATTCCAAATTCGGTGAAGGTTTTTTACTAATAAATCTATATTCAAAATCATTCCATTCGGAATTCTTTGCTCTATCAAAGCGTCGGACTTCTAAATTTTCATAAGGTCCTCCAGGAATTCCTTCTAGAGCCTGTTGAATAATTTTTATGGATTCCTTCATTTCACCGATTCGTATTAAATAACGAGCTAATGAATCTCCTTCTTTTTGCCATTGGACTTCCCAATCGAATTCATTGTAACACTCATAATGATCAACTTTACGAAGATCCCATTGGATTCCAGAAGCTCGTAACATCGGTCCTGATAAACCCCAATTTACAGCTTCTTCTCCACCAATAATGCCCACTCCTTCAACTCGTTCCAAAAAAATAGGATTCCATGTAATAAGTTTTTGATATTCAACAACTCCTGTTAAAGAATAATTGCAGAAATCCAAACATTTATCTATCCATCCATAAGGTAGATCAGCAGCTACTCCTCCGATACGGAAAAAATTATGCATCATTCGCATACCTGTGGCGGCTTCAAATAGATCATATATCAATTCTCTTTCTCTGAAAATATAGAAAAAGGGAGTCTGTGCACCGATATCCGCCATAAAAGGTCCAAGCCATAACAAATGAGAAGCTATACGGCTCAATTCCAGCATAATTACTCTGATATAGCTAGCTCTTTGAGGTACTTGAACATTTTCCAATTGTTCTGGTGCATTTACGGTTATTGCCTCTGTGAACATAGTAGCTAAATAATCCCACCGTGTTACATAAGGTAGATATTGTATAATTGTTCGATTTTCCGCTATTTTTTCCATTCCTCTGTGTAAATAGCCCAATATGGGCTCACAGTCAATAACATCTTCACCATCGAGAGTAACGATCAGTCGAAGAACACCATGCATTGATGGGTGGTGAGGCCCCATATTGACTATCATGAGATCTTTTCTTGTAACCGGTACTGTCATATCTTTTCTTCCTTAATTCATTATTCCATGAATTCCTCAAAACGAGGCTCATCAAAACGAAAAATCGAATACTACTAAAAAAAATTCAAACGATTAAATTAACGAGTTTTTGGCTCCCGAATATCCAACTGACCAATTAATTTCTTATAACGTACTCTATTTTTCTTTGACAAATAAGCCAGCAACCGTTGACGTTTTCCTAGAATTTTTCGTAGACCCCTTTGCGATAAAAAATCTTTTTTGTGCAATTCCAAATGTGAAGTAAGTCTCCGTATCTTATTGGTGAAACTGAATACTTGAAATTCAATAGAACCCTTGTTTTCTTCTTTTTCTTCTTGTGGAATAATGGAAATGAATGAATTTTTGACCATAAAAAATTTTTCTATCCTTTTTCTTTCTTTTTCATGGATTTTTCCGATCAGGAAAAATACAAAAAATAATTATGCCAGGCCAGTTATTTTAATCTAGTACACACAAAAATTTGGATTTATTCATATACTACTTCTTTATTTTATCCAAATCAAATTTTCAATTTGATTTGGATAGAAAGGGATAATACGTTTCCACATTAACGAAAGAAAAAAATTTCTTTCTATCTAAAAGGATTCCGCTAATTTATTTATTCCTATATCCAATTGAATGGATACACCATTCAATCCGTATCATTCCGTATCATTTACCAAAATATAACACAGGATATGCGTACATCTTTCGGCTTTCATATACCGAAAATGTCACGGAATATAGATATGATATAGGAAATATACTATTAAATTAAGTAAGTAATTCTTAATCGTGGATACATATGTATCCTTGACATGCTGAAACGACTGCCATTATTGGTATCAAACCAATAGCGATTCATACAAGCTAAATCTTCTAATCGGTAATTGGGCCAAAGAACAAATTTGCATTTAATGAATTTTTTTGTATCTATATTAAGATGCTTGTCCTCATCCAAAAATTTTCCAGAGTTTCTTATGTTGTTTTCATTGCAAAATAATGGATTTATATCCGTAACATTCCAACGGGAATTGAAACAAATTAAAATTCTCAACTCTCTACGACGTCTAGGAGATAGAATATTTTCAGGAACAAGGAAATCATAATAATTTGTATCCCCACTCACAAGCATATTCCCATATCGTACAGTGGATTTATCAAAATTCTTCTTATCAATATATCTTTTTTTTATGCATTTTCTATTAGTTTGGTGTTTATTGTTCTCGACCAATGAAATACTTATAGTCTGATATATAATCAATTTTCCATCCCTTTTTATAGATAGACGAATTGGTTCGATAATTAATATTCCTTTTTTTATCAATTCTGTAAGAGCTAGATCTTTCTGAATTAGCATTACATCCAGATGCATCTCTCCTCTTTGAATCGAGGATATAGCAATTTCCTTTGGATTTATCAGTCTAAGTAAGAGACAATATACCTTGATATTATTGATCATTCTTTGGTTTAAGGAGTCATCCCATCTTAATTGAACAAGGAAATATTTTTTCAGGAAGAAATCTAGTTCTGCTTCCTTATTTTTCTTGGATTGTTTCCTCTTTTTACCTTTTTTAATGTTAATGTCTGATCTCGCGTAATTTTCTTCAATATCTTTTTTTTTGTTTTCTTTTCGTAGATCTGATACAAGATTTACTTGGTCCTGTTGTTCATTTTTTTGTTGGTTGGAATTTTCTAATTTAAAATATTTTTTTTGATCAGATACCATCTGAAGATTGTTTTTTCTATTTATATTGATGTTTTTATTTTGACTTTTCTTTTTATAATAAAAAGAAAAGTCAAAAAGAAGTAATTTGATTGGTATAATCCATGGTTTAATCTTATATGCATCAAAAAGTAAGAAAAATTCGTGGAAGAACCAAGATTCTAGATTTGATATGGTACGAGAAACTCTTTCTTGATTCATTCCCATCCAATTAAAAAAAATACTCTTTTGATTGGATGGGTTGATTTCTTGATGAATCGTAAGAGAAAAAATATCTTTTTTTTTCAATTTGTTGTTGATTTCCTTTTCAGTCTTAGTATTTTTATCAATTTTGGTACCGATATGTGTATTGGTCCAGGTCTCAATATCGATATTTTTTCTAAGACAAAAATGGAGAATTCTACAATCAAAATATTTTCTATCTAGATTTTTATGCGTATCAATAATATATCCTTTTTCTAGATAATCACTAATAGCTGTACTTACCAATACATAAAATGATTCAGATTTCAGTTTATTGAAATTATATGGAATTTTGAGAACCCCGTTTACTTGTAATCTTGACCCATAAATATATAAATCCTTCTTATCCCCACAGTTCATATATTTATGTGATAAAAGATCATATCTGTAGTGTTTTTTTAATTTTTCTTTTTGATTTGTCAATGAATCCGCTGCATAGTAATTCTTTTTCACGTAATGAATTAATTGGTCTTTTTCTTTTTTATATGAATCCAATTTAATTGAGTCTTTATTTTGAATCCTATAACGTTGATTTATTCTATTTCGCCATTGTTGCGGTACTAACCGCGACCATTTGGTTTGAGATAAATTGTATTGATAATGCCCCTTTAACCAGTTTTTCCATTCAATCATTCCAGACTTATGAATTTTCTTATGTCTTGAATTGCAATCAAATATTTCTCGTGTCATACAATAATCCTTGATTTTATCCTTAATAAAAGGATAAGCCCCCTGATATTGAAGTAGAGATTTCAAGTGATACTTGTTAAGTAATTGGGTTTGTGATAATTTATAAAATACATATGCTTGGGACAAGGAGGATAAGTCATATTTTGTACTATTACTAATATTAGTATTAGTATTCGAAAACGACTTTTTTATAGTGGAAAAAAAATTCATTGTATTTTGATCTCTTTCATTAATTCCTTCCTGATTTGTTTGATCGTTGTAAACGGATTTTTTTATTATTTTTTTTGTTGATTCAAAGAAAAGTTGTGAATTGATCCTGTGAATGGTAATCATACATAGCAAGATATCTATGTATATTTTTTCAATCATAGATTTCATAAAATAATGTGATTTACGTATTAATCGTATATTTTTTCTTTGGAATATCTGCCAAATATGTTTCTGTGATTTCGATCTTTTATCATCACAAGTTAGAATTCTTTTTTTCTTGTCTTTTGTGATTCGTTCTATTTGATTCCTGATTGTGATTGTTCTATCAGAAAGATCTTTCGTTTTTTTTTCTATGAGTGAATAATTTGTCCAATTCATGGATTGGATTTGAATGGTTGATTTGTGAATAATCTTATTATTTATTTCGTAATCCTTTCCATTTTCAGTCGTTTCATATACTTTCGCCTTGCTCAATTCAAATAAGAATATTGGGTTTCCTTTTTTCATTTCCTTCATTATTTGTTTTAGAACTAGAAGTATTTTAATGATCCATCTTGTTTTTTCTTTTGAAACTTTTAGAAGTAGAAAGAAATTCTTTTTCACTTTTCTAACTTTTTTTTGGAGTTTTTTATAAATGGGTTCAAAAAAGGAAGGTCGTTTTCGGGGACTCCCAAAAGGGAGTTCCGCTTCCATTCCCCAAACTGTTAAAAAACTAAAATTGTCTTTTTTTCCTTTTTTTATTTGATCTCTAGGTTGAGATCGTATTTTAGATCTTCGCCAAGGTTTCAAACAGAAAGGAAATTGAATCTTTATCTGAATACCGTCTGTTAACCAATCCTTGGGAAATTCTGTTTCTGATAATTGAACACCATTATAGGTACATTTAACATGCATTTCTCTATTCCATTCCTTCAAATCCTCATACCATTCGGGGAATTGCAATAATAACATACGTCCAATATTTTTAGCAATTATCAATGAAGGTAATACAATGTATTTTCTAAGAAAAGATTGGGTTACTAACATCAAACCTCTTATTGCTTGAGCAAATATAATGCTATCCCAAGTTTCTGATATTGCTATACGTTCATTTTCCTCTTTTTTATCTTCGTTTTTTTTCTCTTTTTCCCTTGTCTCTTCCTCCTCAAAATCAAAATGAAAAATTTGCAATTCTGGTTCTCTCCCCACCGAATTCCAAAAAATAAGATTCATCATTTCGGAGATATAAAAAGAAGAAAAAAAAAATGTTTTGTCTATTCGATCCAAAAAAAGCGGGGAATGCACATTTGCTTGAAACATTTCCCAAATAACTGTTTTACGTCTTTGAGCACGCATGGATCCTTTGATTATATCCCGACGAAAATCCGATTGTTGCGAGTAACGTATCAAAGCCACCTCTTCCGCTGGATCACTATTAATAGTATTATTTGTAATAGGATTGGTATTCTGATCGTTATCAGTATAAATTACTACGCGTTTGGCTTTTCTTGAACGAATTTCATGATCTTCCGTAGATTCTTCCTCATTTTCTTCCTCCTGTTCTTCCAAATCATCAGTTAATTTGTATGACCCTTGAGGAACCTTTTTACTTATTTCTTCTATTCCAATAGATTCTTTTCTAATTATTGTTTGATCATTTGAATCAGTTGTAATTACATCGAATACCCATTTTAAAGCTTTTGCTTGACTTTCTAAATAAATTCTTGTTTGCTCTCTCAATAAAGAATCTTTTTTAAAATGAAAAATGGGTGCAGGCTCAAAAGGAAATTCTTTTATTGAGGTTAAGGAATTACCAATATAATTCAGTAATGATTCCCTATCAAGCGGATTCTTTTGATGTTCCAATTTTATGGAATAATTAGAATTATTAGGAAGTAGCCCATAAATCTTATTTATCCAATTGATTTCTATGGAATCCTCTGTATCTGTAGAAGCAATTAAATCATTCATGATTGTATGTGAATAGAATTTTTTTATTGTTCCACGATGGGGTCCCCTCAAAAAGGGGTCATACGTT